AAAATTCTTTAAAAACCTCTGCCCTCTTTAAAATATCATAAACGGTTTCCGTAGGTTGAGCGCCTTTTTCAAGAAAATATAGAATAGCAGGAACGTTTAAATAAGTTTGATTCCTTATTGGATCATAAAAACCCACTTTTCGCAGATCTCTTCCCTCTCTTCTGGACCGAACATCAATTGCAACGATTCGATAGACGGCTCATTGGGATAGATTAGATCAACAGCAACCCCCCTTGGAAACGTATAGGAAGTTTTCTCCTCGTACGGCTCGAGAAAAATGATTCGAAGTTATGTATTAGAATGGCAAATCAAAAAAGTCCATAAAATCATCAAATGAATTAAATGAAGAATTAAGTCCTTTTTCTTTCCTAAAAAAAGAAAATCATTTGTATACTCATAACTCAAGTTAAATAACTTTCAAATAGCCAAAAAAAAATCCTTTGGCATTTCATTTATTGAGCAGTCTCGAATACCCTTTTTTGTCTCATTTAGAATCGATTTGAATTCTGCATTCTGATTCAAATCCAATTGTTAATTGGTGCGACAATTCAAATTGAAAATAGAAAATAAAAGGATGTTTCCTTGTTCCGGAATCTTTTATCTTTGTTTTGAATCATTAGGTTTAGACCTTACTTCGTTGATTTTTAATCCTTTCAAAAATGGCAGCAACATACCTTTTTGTTATTTCTTTCTATCAAAGAATCATATGAACGGCGGATTCCCACACGATATATATAATTTTTATCGAAAAGGTTTTATCAATCCCAACAAAATTTCCTTTAAGATTAGAAACTTGCCTGATTGGGGTCCTTTCGGTATCTCTGTCAAAGATATGCTTACGAAGTTGTTCCAACTTATTGATTAACATTAACCCTAGACCCTTTCCCCTTAAGAAATGAATCAATACTTTCTACTCGAGCTCCATCATGTACTATTTCCATCACACCCCAACAAAAAATGCGGGTTCGAGTGGAGGAGAACAAAGGATGTCGAGTCAAGAGCATCCCTTAATTAGATTATAGAATGGTGGATATAAGAATCCACAACAGATCATGTCCTTCAAGTCGCACGTTGCTTTCTACCACATCGTTTCAAACGAAGTTTTACCATAACATTCCTCGAATTTGGAACCGCTATGCGGTTGATTAAGTTATAGAATCATGAATAGTCATTAGTTCAGTTAGGACAGTCGGCACATAAGATTTAGAATATATATTAAGTTATTTTTCATTTTTTTTTTTTTCAATTTCAATAATGAAAAAAAATTCCAATTTGTTTTACATCCAATAAAAACAATAAAAATGAAAAAATCGATTGGAAAAATACAATTTCTTTTCCCGGAATGAATAAAAAAATAACAAACTTCCTTCTATTCTATATGAATATGAGGGGCGGGTATATGACACCCCCTTTTTTGGAATTCAAATTCGTGTAATCTATAACCCCATCTTGCCTAAATCCCCAACAGATTCAGTTGTATCTGCGCGGCATTTGAACACTTATCATCCCTTTTTGTGAATTTGTGAAATTTAAAAAAAGATAAGATTCATTTTGGTTAGAATAATTAGCGGAAAGAATAAAATTCTATCCAATATTACACTTTAGAAACGGAAAAATACAATTTGAATTATTTACTAGAATTACACATGCCCTTACTCTGGGACGGAAGGATTCGAACCTTCGAATAGCGGGACCAAAACCCGACGCCTTACCACTTGGCCACGCCCCACTTTGATTTCTATTCGACACTAATAAAGACTAATGTTGTTATTGATTGTTCGTCAATTCCAGCCAAAATATCTAAAGAAAAAATTAGATTCTATTGTTAGTATTTTGACGCATGTAGATATAGAATTATCCTGAATTTATTGATCATTACATATAATTACATTAAGATATTGTATGAAAGTAGAATTTTTTCTATTCTCAAAAGAGAATGGAAAGTTTTTTGGTTGAGTGAGTAAGTTCAAAAAAAAAAAAAGAAGGGTTTTTGATCTTTCTTTTTTTATTTTCTTCATTTTTTCCTTCTATGAAGAACTCAATCAAAATACAATTATCTTAAAAACAAAATGTCTGTTATGCTTAATATCTTAAGTTTGATCTGTCTTAATTCTGCCCTTTATTCGAGTAGTTTTTTCTTAGTCAAATTACCCGAAGCCTACGATTTTTTGAGTCCAATCGTAGATTTTATGCCAGTCATACCTGTACTCTTTTTTCTCTTAGCCTTTGTTTGGCAAGCTGCTGTAAGCTTTCGATGAAATCTTTCATCTTGTCCTAGAAAAATGAATGATTTTTTCGATAAAAATGATGCGAATACTAATAATTGATAAGATCAGACAAATCTTACAGTATGAACTCTTGATTCAAACATGAGAATTCTTGGATAACCGCGATTCGGATCGCCTCCTTTTACCATTCTAACTATTTTGATTTTCCGTGAATGAAAAACCTTATTGTGATCCTCCACAGGTGGGTATAAAAAAAATTCTTTTCGATTTCTAAAAACTACCTTCTTTGGTTTTCGGTATCAAAATAGGATATGCGGTATAAAAATAGATTCTCTATTCTCTTTTTTCAAAAAAAAAATAATAATAATAATCTTGGAGATTGTGTAATGCTTACTCTCAAACTCTTTGTTTACACAGTAGTGATATTCTTTGTTTCTCTCTTCATTTTCGGATTTCTATCTAATGATCCAGGACGCAATCCTGGACGCGAAGAATAAAGGGGGGTTTCTTTACTTGATTTTTCATTTTATAAAATTAGAAATAAAAATAGATGAAAAAAAATAGAAAAAAATTCTATTTGATATTTGTAATTATATATAATTTGTAATTTTTTTGAAAAAATAAAAAAGATTGAAAAAATTCGAAAGATAAATCAACTATTAAGTCATTAATGGAAACGGAAAGAGAGGGATTCGAACCCTCGGTACGAATGAATCGTACAACGGATTAGCAATCCGACGCTTTCGTCCACTCAGCCATCTCTCCCCATGGAAAAAAATAAAAAACTAATATTCAAAAATTAAATAATATAAAAATATTATATAAAATAATTCGAAATATAATTCTATAATAACAATAATATATATCTACAAAATATACAAGTTGTATTGTGTAATACAACTAGGTACAAGTTTTATCTGAAATTCCAATCAGTTAGATAAATTAGAAAGATTCAATAAAAGATTCACAACACAATCACAATATAAATTTGAGTTTATTGACTTATTCGAAAAATATATATATTATAAAATAAATACTTCGATGCCATTTCTTATTATCTTTTCTTCCCCCTTTTGCTTCCATTTTTTCGTTTTTTTTTCTACCGCTCTTACTTTATCTTTGTTAGTGAAATCTATAATCTAATAGTTAAGAATTGATAAATCAAAAACTTTCAATTGAACTCCTTCTTTAGAATTCATATTTTTACTTATTCTCCCCCCGATCTTTCAAAATGGAAACTTAGGCAAGTACCTTGATATACACAAATTTAGTTTAGTTTAATTAAAAAAAAAAAGAACATATTTAATTTAGTTCCTTCATGCTTAATATACCTACTATAACTAGGATAATTAATTTTTTGCGTTTTTTACTATTGACTTTAATTATAACTTCCGTTTTATTTATAGTTCTGAGTAAGATAGGACTTATTTGAAGTTAATCGAATGAACAACTCAAGAAATCTTTATGTGGGATTCCATATATTTTTTAGCTCTTTATCGCGTCAATTGATAATTTTTGGTTATTGAGATTCATGGGCAATTCAGATTAATATTTAGAGATAGATATTACCTTTTTCTTTTTTTTTTTTTTCAAAGGAATTGAAATGATTGAAGTTTTTCTATTTGGAATTGTCTTAGGTCTAATTCCTATTACTTTGGCTGGATTATTCGTAACCGCATATTTACAATACAGACGTGGTGATCAGTTGGGCTTTTGATTAATTAGATTAATTAACAAATATTTTTTTAATTGACCTCCTGTAGATTAGAGAAAGTAGGAGGTCAAATCTAGATTACTGCTCAGTTATTTCAGTCTAATTCGATAATTAATTCGATTCGACCTAACAAGAATGGAGTCGCGCTCTGTAGGATTTGAACCTACGACATCGGGTTTTGGAGACCCACGTTCTACCGAACTGAACTAAGAGCGCTTTCTTATCATAATAGATAAGACTGTAAAGAAACCTTTTTGTAACAAAAAACTACATCTACATCCTGCATGCATATACTTCATATAGAGTATGATAAAAAAAATGAGAAATTCTGTTTTTAATCGATTTTAATTAAAATGAAATTCCTCCTTACTTCTCAGAGGAAAAGTAATTAGGTAGGGATGACGGGATTTGAACCCGTGACATTTTGTACCCAAAACAAACGCGCTACCAAGCTGCGCTACATCCCTTTCAATTCAATTGGTTTTTATAGTGTAATTGTAAAGAATCCTTGTCTTGTTTTCCACATCGCTATTTCCTATATACATAATTTATCTTGCCATTTCCTCTTTTTGGTCTCATATCATATAAGGTATAATAAAAATATTTTGATATATATGAAAAACCCGTCGTAAATTAAAAAATACTTTTCGGGAATGCTCAGCAGGAAGGGGCATGCTACTCTATTTTCTGAAAAAAAAATATTTTATCTACCGGATCGTTGTACATTTATTTTAATTTGACTTAGCTTAGGGATTTTGTGTACAAACAAAAGTAGTCTTTTTTAACTTTAAACTATCTATGCATCTGATCGTAGATTAGATATGTATTGCCTTTCTTTTATATATTACATTAAAGAAAAAAAACGAAGGAGGATTTTCAATGCGGGATCTAAAAACATATCTTTCCGTGGCACCGGTCCTAAGTACTCTATGGTTTGGGGCTTTAGCTGGTCTATTAATAGAAATCAATCGTTTTTTCCCAGATGCGCTGACATTCCCCTTTTTTTCATTCTAGTTTTTGACGTGGTAAGGGGGTAACGAAGATTAGAGATAGAATCAACTATCTGTGATTAATCCCCCCCTTATTTTAATAATATAAGAATATTCGAGGGGAGAAAGACGAAAAGTAGATTCAACCTCATCAAAACTTGGGATCCGGTTCGAATGAAAATCTCTAAAAAAAGGGGGAGAGTGGAAACGAAAATGTGAATCTAGGGTAATAGGTATCATACAGGCTATTAAAATGAGATATTGTGATTAGAAATATAGTTAGAAACCTTTTGATTACGGAGTATTTCTTAAATTTATTTACTATAATTACTCTATTGATTGTGATTGCAACGAAATCTTTCTAATTGTATTTGTATTTCGAGTTAGAAACTTCTATTTTTTGATTTTCCTTTCTTCTTCACTTCGGGACGAAAATAATAATAGAAAGGTGGCTTGAATCAAAAATCCAAAGGAGGTTAGGTTGATGGCTGAGGGTAAAGATGCCCGAGTAAAAGTTATTTTGGAATGTACCGGTTGTGTTCGAAAGAGTGTTAATAAGGAATCAAGGGGCATTTCCAGATATATTACTCAAAAGAATCGACACAATACGCCTAGTCGGTTGGAATTGCGAAAATTCTGTCCCTATTGTTACAGACATACAATTCATGGAGAGATAAAGAAATAGATCGAACCGAACGTCTGCCTATCATTCTTTCAAGGAAGGGGACAAAACTATTTTCGTTCTATTTTATATAAATAAATTATATATTTATATAAATATTATAGAAATATCAAATTTCTATTTTATATATTTATTTTAATTTTATAAATAAAAATATATATATAGAAATAAATATATAAAATTAAAATAAATATATAAAATAGAAATAAACAAACCAAATCCTATTTCTTAATTCGAATTTTTTTTTATGTCCAACCGAAATAGGATTTTCGGTATATTATATTTTATATTAAGGAATAAACTAAACAAACTATGAATAAATCTAAGCGACTCCTTATTAAACGCAAGCGACCTTTTCGTAGACGTTTGTCCCCGATCCAACCAGGGGATCGAATTGATTATAGAAACACGAATTTACTTAGTGAATTTATTAGTGAACGGGGAAAAATATTATCTAGGCGAGTAACTAGATTGACCTTGAAACAACAACGATTAATTACTCTTGCTATAAAAAAAGCTCGTATCTTATCTTTGTTACCTTTTATTACTAATCGCAAAAAATTTGAAAGAATCAAGTCGACTACTAGAACTGATAAATTTAGAAACAAAAATAAAAAATTTGAAAGAATCAAGCCGACTACTAGAACTGATAAATTTAGAAACAAAAATAAAAAATTTGAAAGAATCAAGTCGACTACTAGAACTGATAATTTTAGAACCGAAAATAAAAAATTTGAAAGAATCAAGTCGACTACTAGAACTGATAATTTTAGAACCGAAAATAAAAAATTTGAAAGAATCAAGTCGACTACTAGAACTGATAATTTTAGAACCGAAAATAAAAAATAGGTTTTTTTAGAAAAAAATAGGTCTTTATACAATTGATAATTGAATCAAAAACAAATTCTAATCTTAACTCAAAAATGGGTTGCTGGTTTGTTTTAAAAAATATGAGAATCTAGATTTGATTGCTGTGTCGTAGGATAATAAAAAATCGGGGAATTTTTTTTTGAATAGGTTTTTTGATTTTTTTTATGGATTGTATTTTATCAGACTAATTTCTACTCTACCCTCCCGGAGTTTATTCTCCGGGGAACTTGATTTAAATAATTTTGGGGGATGGATTCTTTCCAATCTTCTTTTTTTATGACCGCATTGGAAATCAAATCATATAAAGACAATTCCTATTTAATATAGCTATTTGCGCAAGTATTTTACGATTAAGAAGCGATTGTCTCTTGCGCAGATCATTTATAAATTTACTATAACTAGAACTAGAGTATAGCCCTTTTTTGCGAATTACTGCGTTTATCCGAGTGATCCACAAACGACGAAAATCTCTCTTTTTCCTATCTCTATCCCGCTGGGCCGAAACCAAAGCCCTTCTTTTCTGTTGAGCAATAGTTCGAGTAAGTTTTGAATGAGCCCCTTGACGGGATAAACAACTTTTTTTTCTACGTTTCCGAGCTATATATCCTCGTCTAACCCTAGTCATTGAATAAATGAAACTTTGATGAATAACTAATTGATTTTCTTTCTTTGAGTTATTCTTTTTTCCCTTCCTGATCGATCTATTAATAACAAAACGTAATTTTCCAATGTATAAAATAAAAATCCCAATGGCTTTTGCTACTATAACCTTCCCGACCACGATTTTTTCTTTTTTTTAGACATTTATTTTGCCTTGAAACAAGACAAAAAAATAAGAAATTGTATTGGTGTATCAAACAAATAAAAAAGAAATGTAAATTCAACTTAAATATAGATGAATAAAGAAATAGTGGGTTCCTTCGTTTCTATGGTTATTTCTTAAACGGTGAGGTCCTCTCTATACACCGGAGCCCTTTACTTCATTTACTGAATGTTATTGATAACTTGTACAGTTCA